TTCAGAAGACCCAGTCAAAAAAATTTTAAAATGGTTCTTCAATGTAGTTATAACTAAATCCAATGATCAAAGAAGTAGAAAAAGATCGATTGAAATAAAGGAAATAAGTAAAAAGGTCCCTCGATGGTCATACATACTACTCGATGATTTGCAACTAGATGAAGCCGAAAACCACGAGGACAAGGTAGAAACGGATTCTCAAATTCGTTTAAGAAAATACAAGTTTCTGGTGATTTTTGATGATAGCGAAGATCTTAATGAGCCTGATCCATTAGGCGAAATGATTTGGATACGTTATTTACCATATTCGGATTTTCGTCGAAGTATAATAAAAGGTTCTATGCGTGCCCAAAGGCGTAAAATGGTTATTTACCAACTCTATCAACCAAAGCCACATTCCCCTCTTTTTGTGGACAGAATAGACAGACGCCTTTTGGCTTTGTTTGGCAAAATGGGCAGACCCCTTTTTTATCTTTTGGCCATACTAGACAGACGCCTTTTGGCTTCTGATATTCGCCTTTTGTCTTTTGATATTTTCGGACGGATGAAAGGAATTTTTCAAAATTTGATGGGTAAAAAAAGCAAAGAATTACAAATCTCTGATTATACAAAAGAAAGAAAAAAAGTTGAAAAATACCAAGACGCAGAAAGACTACGACTAGAAATAGCAGAAACTTGGGATAACATTTCATATGCTCAAGCAGTAAGAGGTTTTTTCTTAGTAGGCCAATCAATTTTTCGAAAATATATTCGATTACCTTCATTAATAATAGCTAAGAATATTGCGCGTATTTTATTATTTCAAGTTCCCGAATGGTCCGAAGACTTCAAGGATTGGAATCGAGAAATACATATTAAATGCACTTATAATGGTGTTGAATTATCCGAGAAAGAATTTCCAAAAAACTGGTTAACAGACGGTATGCAGATAAAAATCTTATTTCCTTTTTACCTGAAACCTTGGCACCGATCTAAGTTAAAACCCTCGAAAACACAGAAAGCGCAAAAAAATGATTTTTGTTTTTTAACAGTTGCTGGACTGGAAACTGACCGTCCTTTCGGTATCCCTCGAAAACGAAAAGGGCCCTCGTTTTTTGGACCTATTTTTAAAGAACTGAAAAAAAAAGTGAAAAAATTATTAAAAAACAAGTCTTTTATAGTTTTTAATGTTTTTAAAGAACGAGCAAAATTTCTTCGAAAGGTATCAAAAGAAATAATAAAAAAATGGAGCATCAAAAACTACGAATTGGGTGAAACTAAAACCGGCGATTCTATAATGAATAATCAGATGATTCGTGAATCACCTATTCAAATTCGATATACAGAATGCACAAATTTTTCACCGACAGAAAAAAAAATGAAAGATCTGACTGAGAGAACAAGCACAATCAACAATAAACTAGAAAGAATTCTAAATGAGAAGAAAAATGGATTTCTAACTCAAGAAAAAAATATTCATTCTAATAAAAAATTAGAATCATTAAAAAGATTTTCTCAAATATTAAAAAGAAGAAATACTCGATTAATCCGTAAATTTTCTTTTTTTATCAAATTTTTCATGGAAAAAATATACATAGATTTTTTTCTATGTATCATTAATATTGCAAGAACCAATGCACAACTTTTTATTGAATCAAGAAAAAAAATTATCGAAAAATCCATTTCCAATAAGAAAGAAACTGAAAAAAGAATTAAGAAAAGAAATCAAAAAAAAATTCACTTTATTTTAACTAAAAAAAATTCCCTTGATAATATTCAAAATACGAATTCAACCACTTTTTCTAACTCCTTCTCGCAAGCATATGTATTTTACAAAATATCGCAAACTCGAGTTATTAACTTCTATAAATTCAAGCCTATCCTTCAATATCATGAAACATCTCTTTTTCTTAAAAATGAAATAAAGGATTTTTTTCGGAAAGAGGGAATATTTCATTCTGGATTGAGACATAAAGACTTTTGGCATTCTGAAAGGAATCAATGGAAAAACTGGTTAAGGGGGCATTATCAATATGATTTATCTCAGATTAGCTGGCTTAAATTAGTACCAGAAAAATGGCGAAATAAAGTCAATCAACACTGTATGACTCAAAAAAACGATTTTAACAAATGGGACTCATATGAAAAAGAAAGATTCATTCATGATGAAAAACAAAATGATTTCGAACCTGATTCATTACTGAATCAAGAATATCAAAAATCATCTAATTTTAAAAAACATCATAGACATGATTTTTTCTCATATAAATCTATTAATTATGAAGAGAAGAAAGACTCATATATTTATAGATCACCATTACAAATAAATAGTAAAGAAGAGATTTTTGATAATTACAAGATAGATAGACGCAAATTTTTTGATATGTCAGGTGGGCTACCTATTTATAATTATCTAGGAGAAAATGATATTATGGCTGAGGAGAAATTTCCAGATAGAAAATTTTGTAAGATTGATTTTTGCCTTAGAAATAATAAGGTCGAGCTTTATTACTGGCTCAATACCGGCACCAAGAATAAAAAAATTAAGAGAGGTCCTTTTTATTTATCAATTTCTAAAAATCAAAAAATCAACCGATTCAAAAAAAAAAGACCCTTCTTTGATTGGATGGGAATGAATGAAGAAATAGTAAATCGTCTTATATTGAATCCAGAACTAGAACTTTGGTTCTTCCCAGAATTTGTGCCACTATATAATGCATATAAGATTAAACCGGGGATCATACCAATAAAATTACTTCTTTCCAACTTTAATGGAAATGAAAGCATTAATCAAAACATTACTGAAAGGAACCCTTTGATAGAATCAAATGAAAAAAGAATTCTTAGATTCGAGAATGGAAATCAAGAAGAAAAAGATCTTCTAGACCAAGGGGAAGGGGATCCTCTATCAGATGAAAATGGAGGTAGATCAGACAAAAAAAAACGTAGAAAAAAAAAGCCCGACACGAGCCCCGAAGTCATGGAGCTTTATTACTTCCTACAAGGGTATTTGCATTTTCAATTTAGGAGGGAAAGGGTAAATAAAAAAATGATCGATAATATTAAAGTCTATTGTTTCCTGATTAGATTGAGAAATCCAAAGAACGTTGCTATATCCTATCTTAAACGGGGAGCACTGACTGTGGATATTTGGACTATAAATAGGCGCACTCTTAAAGAATTAAGTACAGGCGGGGTATTGATTCTCGAACCGGCTTATCTGTCTATAAAAAACGATGGACAATTGATTCTATATCAAACCATAGGTATTTTTTTGGTTCATAAGAATAAATACCAAAGGAATCCACAATATCTAGAATATGTTGATAAGAATCAAATTGATGAATCCATTTTAAGACATCAAAAAATGACTAAAAATAGAGACAAAAATCATTATGATTTCTTTGTTCCTGAAACTATTTTATCCCCTAAAGGCCGTAGAGAATTGCGAATTCTATATTTTTTAAAAAAAAGCGAGATAAATGATCTACATAGAAATCCAGTATTTTGCAATCAGGTAAAAAACTGTGGTCAAGTTTTAAATAGAGGCAAATATCTCGGTATCGAGAAAAAGAAACTAATTCAAATGAAGTTCTTTCTTTGGCCCAATTATCGACTAGAAGATTTAGCTTGTATGAATCGATATTGGTTTAATACTAATAATGGCAGTCGTTTCAGTATCCTCAGGATACATATGTATCCACCACGGTTGACAATTTGGTAGTTACAAGTCCATTTACATTAATTTTGCCATATATACATATATTATTAGGTAATATGTCGGCTATATGAAAACAAATAGATAGACGCGAGGATTGTCTTACATTCCATCTTGAAAGAGGATACTAATTTAATGACATACATATTATCAATTAGATCTATAAATGAATGAATAAAATCTTCTTATTTTATTTGTATAGGAATACAAAAAAAAGATAAGAAGATTTTGTTCATTCATTTTTTTTATAAAAAAAGTAGGAAGTTTATAATGAACTTAAGGTCCTTCTGTATATCAAAATGACTAATATTATTATTACTAATCAATAAAATTCACATCAAAAAATTTGAAATTATAAAAGGGGATAAGATTTTGTTTTATGGTAAAAAATTCATTCATCTCAGTTATTTTTCAAGAAAAAAAAGAAGAAAAGCGGGGGTCTGTTGAATTTCAAATAATCTGTTTCACCAATAAGATACGAAGACTTACTTCCCATTTTGAATTGCACAGAAAAGACTATTCATCTCAGAGAGGTCTACGAAAAATTCTGGGAAAACGTCAACGGCTGCTGTCTTACTTATCAAAGAAAAATCGAGTACGCTATAAAGAATTAATTAGTGAGTTGGATATTCGGGAGTCAAAAAATCATTAATTTGAAAATTTTGACTTAGTTTTTTCATTTATTGGATCTTGAGAATTTTGATAAACTTCTTTTCGTTTTCAGCAATTCATGTAAGAATGAATCGAGGAAAAACTTATGAATAGACCAGCTACAGAAACAGACTTTATGATAGTCAATATGGGACCTCACCACCCATCAATGCACGGTGTTCTTCGTCTCATCGTTACCCTAGACGGTGAAAATGTTGTTGACTGCGAACCAATATTAGGTTATTTACACAGAGGAATGGAAAAAATTGCGGAAAACCGAACAATTATACAATTTTTACCTTATGTAACACGTTGGGATTATTTAGCTACTATGTTCACAGAAGCAATAACCGTAAATGGACCAGAACAATTGGGAAATATTCAAGTGCCTAAAAGAGCGAGCTATATCAGAGTCATTATGTTGGAGTTAAGTCGTCTAGCTTCTCATCTGTTATGGCTTGGACCTTTTATGGCGGATATTGGCGCACAGACCCCTTTTTTCTATATTTTCCGAGAAAGAGAATTAGTATATGATCTATTCGAAGCTGCGACCGGGATGAGAATGATGCATAATTATTTTCGTATCGGAGGAATAGCAGCCGATCTGCCTTATGGCTGGATAGATAAATGTTTGGATTTCTGCGATTATTTTTTAACAGGAGTTGTTGAATATCAAAAGCTTATTACGCGAAATCCCATTTTTTTAGAACGAGTTGAAGGAGTAGGCATTATTAGTGGAGAAGAAGCAATAAATTGGGGTTTATCCGGACCGATGCTACGAGCATCTGGAATACAATGGGATCTTCGTAAAGTTGATCATTATGAGTGTTACGACGAATTTGATTGGGAAATCCAGTGGCAAAAAGAAGGAGACTCATTAGCTCGTTATTTAGTCCGAATCAGTGAAATGACGGAATCCATAAAAATAATTCAACAGGCCCTGGAAGGAATTCCAGGGGGTCCCTATGAGAATTTAGAAATCCGATGCTTTGATAGAGAAAGGGATCCAGAATGGAATGATTTTGAATATCGATTCATTAGTAAAAAACCTTCTCCCACATTTGAATTGCCGAAGCAAGAACTTTATGTGAGAGTTGAAGCCCCAAAGGGAGAATTGGGAATTTTTCTAATAGGGGACAAAAGTTGTTTTCCTTGGAGATGGAAAATTCGCCCGCCGGGTTTTATCAATTTGCAAATTCTTCCTCAGTTAGTTAAAGGAATGAAATTGGCTGATATTATGACGATACTAGGTAGCATAGATATCATTATGGGAGAAGTTGATCGTTGAAATGAGAGTTTATACAACAGAAATAGAAGTACAAGATATTAATTCTTTTTCCAGATTGGAATTTTTCAAAGAGGTCTATGGAATCGTATGGATCTTTGTCCCTATTTTGACTCTTGTATTGGGGATCACAATAGGCGTACTGGTAATTGTATGGTTAGAAAGAAAGATATCCGCAGGAATACAACAACGTATTGGGCCTGAATACGCCGGTCCTTTGGGAATTCTTCAAGCTTTAGCAGATGGGACAAAACTGCTTTTCAAAGAGAATCTTTTTCCAGCTAGAGGAAATACCCGTTTATTCAGTATTGGACCATCTATAGCAGTCATATCAATTTTACTAAGTTTTTTAGTAATTCCTTTTAGCTATCAACTTGTTTTAGCTGATCTCAATATCGGTATTTTTTTATGGATTGCCATTTCAAGTATTGCCCCTGTTGGCCTTCTTATGTCAGGATACGGATCAAATAATAAATATTCCTTTTTAGGTGGTTTACGAGCTGCTGCTCAATCGATTAGTTATGAAATACCATTAACTTTATGTGTTTTATCAATATCTCTACGTGCGATTCGTTGAAATACAAACTTTTCTTTCTTTTCCCTATTCATTCTTTTCTTTCGCTCTAGAAAACAAGTTGAACGAATTGAATAGATATTATTTATTATCCTTTTGGTTGATAAAGTAAATTAGATAGTTATATATGAGTGAAAGAAAGCAGCTTATCAATTTGCAGTAAAAAAAATAGAGTCTCATTTCCTATGTACAAGACAAGAGTTAAGTGGAAATAAACATAAGCGGAAGAGGTCCTTTACCCCAAGACTGGTTTTTTAGACAACCCAACTTGAAGCGGGCTCAAAATCAAAAGATCAACCGTATGGCCTTTTCACTATCCTTTGTATGAATTACCTACCATACATGTATTATCAAACGAAACGGGCGATTGAACAAAAAAATGAGTGGATGATTAGGAACACAAAAATGCACAAAGGATTGGTAATGGAGATTATGGAAATTTTCTAAAAAGATATTTCTGCATAACATAACAAGAATACTAATTGGGGCTTTAAATTGGTAGAAATGATAAGGCAGTACTTCCCGCGATTCCGATCCAGAGTATGCTCCTATCCACCCATTAAAGCAATGACTATCAGGAACGAAATAATCCTTTATTTTTGATTTTAGTTTTAGCCCCCTTCTCTTATATCGGTTTTATAAGAAAGAAGAATAGGAACGAAAAACAAACAAGAGAAAAAGAAATCTTTTTTATTCCGTCTTTTTCATATATTTAGCATAGATTTAGAGAGATATAATTTGTCTCATGATTCATTAGCTAATGGAGCGTCTAATTCCTTTTCGTAATCGAAAATGATGGGTTGAAATAAACTATTTATTGATATTTTTGCAAGGAGTTTTTTATTTAAAGATTAAGTTATTACTCAACAAAGTCAAATTATTAACGGGTGAGATCAATTCGGAAGCGCCTTTATTTATTATTATTTTAGAGTATAGCAGACGGAATTCCATTGGTATAATTTTGGACCCTCAAATAGATTTTGACTCTTTCTATTCTACAACCATAGCAAGCTAAATAGTAAATAATACTGATCTGGTCCTTAGATTTCTTTTTGACCCACGAGGAGCCGTATGAGGCGAAAACCTCATGTACGGTTCTGGAATAGCGGTGGGAACAGTGATGTTATCACCGACTATGATTATCTAACAGTTCAAGTACAGTTGATATAGTTGAGGCGCAGTCAAAATATGGTTTTTGGGGATGGAATTTGTGGCGTCAGCCTATAGGATTTATCGTTTTTCTAATTTCTGCCCTAGCCGAATGCGAGAGATTACCCTTTGATTTACCAGAAGCGGAGGAAGAATTAGTAGCAGGTTATCAAACCGAATATTCGGGTATTAAATTTGGTTTATTTTATGTTGCTTCCTATCTAAATCTATTACTTTCTTCGTTATTTGTAACGGTTCTTTACTTGGGTGGTTGGAATATTTCCATTCCATACATATTTGTTCCTGAGCTATTTGAAATAAATAAAGTGGATGAAATTTTTGGAACTACAATTGGTATCTTTATTACATTAGCTAAAACTTATTTGTTCTTGTTTATTTCTATCACAACAAGATGGACTTTACCTAGGTTAAGAATGGACCAACTTTTAAATCTTGGATGGAAATTTCTTTTACCAATTTCTCTCGGTAATCTATTATTAACAACCTCTTTTCAACTTTTTTCACTGTAAATAACAAACGAATATAATAGACTTGGTTCAAGTTCAAACAAGAGAAAGAAACGAAGATAAAACTATTCATATAGATTCCTGATATGTTCCCTATGGTAACTGGGTTCATGAATTATGGTCAACAAACAGTACGAGCAGCAAGGTACATTGGTCAAAGTTTCATGATTACCTTATCCCACGCAAATCGTTTGCCTGTAACTATTCAATATCCTTATGAAAAATTAATCACATTGGAGCGTTTCCGCGGCCGAATCCATTTCGAATTTGATAAATGTATTGCTTGTGAAGTATGTGTTCGTGTATGTCCTATAGATCTGCCTGTTGTTGATTGGAAATTTGAAACTGATATTCGAAAAAAACGATTACTTAATTACAGTATTGATTTCGGAATTTGTATATTTTGTGGTAACTGTGTTGAGTATTGTCCAACAAATTGTTTATCGATGACTGAAGAATATGAACTTTCTACTTACGACCGTCACGAGTTGAATTATAATCAAATTGCTTTGGGCCGTTTACCAATATCAGTAATTGATGATTATACAATTCGAACAATTTGGAATTCGCCTCAAAGAAAAACTGAGTAGGTAACCGCCCTATTCTATTAAATAAAGAGAAATTACCAATTCTTAAGGTTCAGTTTTGGTTTCAATTAAAAGAATGAGATAAGGTCTTTCTCTTTGTTTGGCCAATAATGAAAAATTCAACTAGAAATTCATTGGTTGATGAGAATTTCGACTTTTTTATTAAAAATCTATCAATAGAGTCGTAATTATTAGGAACCTATCATAAAATGAAAATCAAAAAAACCTTTCTTTTTTTCCCGGTCGGGTCAATAAGATCATGAAAAGCATTTCAATTTATCTCCTATTTTACATATAATGGATTTGCCTGGACCAATACACGATTTTCTTATAGTTTTACTGGGATCGGGTCTTATATTAGGGGGACTGGGAGTAGTATTACTTACCAATCCAATTTATTCTGCCTTTTCGTTGGGATTGGTTCTTGTTTGTATATCCTTATTCTATATTCTTTCAAATTCTCATTTTGTAGCCGCTGCCCAGCTCCTTATTTATGTAGGAGCCATAAATGTTTTAATCATATTTGCTGTCATGTTCATGAATGGTTCAGAATATTACAAGGATTTGAATCTGTCGATCGTTGGGGATGGGGTTACTTCACTGGTTTGTACAAGTATTCTTCTTTCGCTAATTACTACCATTTTCGATACGTCATGGTACGGGATTATTTGGACTACAAGATCAAACCAACTTATAGAACAAGATTTGATAAGTAATAGTCAACAAATTGGAATTCATTTATCAACAGATTTTTTTCTTCCATTTGAACTGATTTCAATAATTCTTTTAGTTGGTTTGATAGGCGCAATTGCTGTGGCTCGTCAGTAATAAATCATTATAACTAGCAACAGCAAACAATCAAAATTTCACTTTCTTCTATGTTATCCCACCTATTTCACAAAAATTCTATTTGAATACTGTTCATGTCTAAAAGGGAGATTCTTTTATTTGATCTATTTTCAATACATTCTTTTGTTCCGTACTTGTTCTATTCTAGTCAATCTCGAATCTGTTGAATTATTGTTCATATTGAAATGAACCGACATTGATAAGGAGTTGGTCAATGATGCTCGAACATGTACTTGTTTTGAGTGCCTATTTATTTTCTATCGGTATTTATGGATTAATCACGAGTCGAAACATGGTTAGGGCTCTTATGTGTCTTGAACTTATATTGAATGCAGTTAATATCAATTTTGTAACATTTTCTGATTTTTTTGATAGTCGCCAGTTAAAGGGAGATATTTTCTCAATTTTTGTTATAGCTATTGCAGCCGCTGAAGCAGCTATTGGATTGGCTATTGTTTCGTCAATTTATCGTAACAGAAAATCAACGCGTATCAATCAATCGACTTTATTGAATAAGTAGGAATAATAATCAAAATTAGAATATCCACCACTTTGAATTAGCATGTAGAATATGGTAGAATCTAGATTCTATTTATGAAAACGTAAGAAATCAAAGTATCTTAGCCACTTCTCATGAGCTGATCCAGAAGTAAATTGATTAGAAAATTTCTGGTAAATCGTTGATTCATCTGGCGTTTAAATATATGATTCATTTACAAGTTTACTAGATCGAAATTTGATAACGTTCAAAAATTCATAGATCCCATGTCACATTCAGTAAAAATTTATGATACATGCATAGGGTGTACCCAATGTGTCCGAGCGTGCCCCACCGATGTGTTAGAAATGATACCTTGGGATGGATGCAAAGCTAAACAAATTGCTTCCGCCCCAAGAACAGAAGATTGTGTTGGTTGTAAGAGATGTGAATCTGCCTGTCCAACGGATTTCTTGAGTGTTCGAGTTTATTTATGGCATGAAACAACTCGAAGTATGGGTCTAGCTTATTGATATGTTCCGTAAAACCCACTTGAATACATTTTGAATACATTTTCTTTTTTTACTGAAAAAACCCGTACTCGAAAAAAAAATCATAAAGATTCTATTTTCGAGCGCGGGTTTTTCTGGTCCAAGTGTATCTTGTCTTTACCACGAATTCTTTTCCTTGGTTAACAATAATTGTAGTTTTGCCAATATCTGCGGGCTCTTTAATTTTCTTTCTTCCTCATAGAGGAAATAAGCTAATTAGGTGGTATACCATTTCTATATCCACCTTAGAACTACTTCTAATGACCTATGTATTTTGTTATCATTTCCAATTGGACGATCCATTAATCCAGCTGGCGGAAGATTATAAATGGATCAATTTTTTTGATTTTTACTGGAGATTGGGAATAGATGGACTTTCTATAGGACCTATTTTACTGACAGGATTTATAACAACTTTAGCTACTTTAGCGGCTTGGCCAGTTACTCGGGATTCCCGACTATTCCATTTCCTGATGTTAGCAATGTACAGTGGTCAAATAGGATCATTTTCTTCTCGAGACCTTTTACTTTTTTTCATCATGTGGGAGTTAGAATTAATTCCTGTTTATCTACTTCTATCTATGTGGGGGGGAAAGAAACGCCTGTATTCAGCTACAAAGTTTATTTTGTACACTGCGGGAGGTTCCATTTTTCTATTAGTAGGGGTTTTGGGTATCGGTTTATATGGTTCTAATGACCCAACATTCAATTTTGAAACATTAGCTAATCAATCGTATCCTCTCGCACTGGAAATAATATTCTATATTGGATTTCTTATTGCTTTTGCTGTCAAATCACCGATTATACCCTTACATACATGGTTACCAGACACCCATGGGGAGGCACATTATAGTACTTGTATGCTTCTAGCCGGAATCTTATTAAAAATGGGAGCATATGGATTAGTTCGGATCAATATGGAATTATTACCCCATGCTCATTCTATATTTTCTCCCTGGTTGATGATAGTAGGCACAATGCAAATAATTTATGCAGCTTCAACATCTCTTGGTCAACGTAATTTAAAAAAAAGAATAGCCAATTCCTCTGTATCTCATATGGGTTTCATAATTATAGGAATTGGCTCTATAACCGATACGGGACTCAACGGAGCCTTTTTACAAATAATATCTCATGGATTTATTGGCGCTGCACTTTTTTTCTTGGCAGGAACGAGTTATGATAGAATACGTCTTGTTTATCTCGACGAAATGGGCGGAATGGCTCTTCCAATTCCAAAAATGTTTACGATGTTCAGTATCTTATCGATGGCTTCTCTTGCATTACCGGGCATGAGTGGTTTTGTTGCAGAATTGATAGTCTTTTTTGGAATAATTAGTAGTCAAAAATCTTTTTTAATGCCAAAAATATTCATTCTTTTTGTAATGGCAAGTGGAATGATATTAACTCCTATTTATTTATTATCTATGTCATGTCAAATGTTCTACGGATACAAGCTATTTAATGCTCCAAACTCCTATTTTTTTGATTCTGGACCAAGAGAGTTATTTGTTTCGATCTCTATCTTTCTACCCGTAATAGGTATTGGTATTTATCCGGATTTCGTTTTCTCACTATCGGGTGAGAAAGTCGAAGCTATTCTAGCTAATTATTTTTATAGATAGGTTTTATGAAAAAAGAAATTCTAGTATCTTTAAAATGATTTTGCAAACGATTTTTCAAATCATTTGCAAAATCAAAAGGATTCCCTTTACAATCCAAAAAAGAAATTCTATTCTAGTATTTTTCTTTTTTTTCTAATGATTTTCAAGATTCCCCTTAGAATCAAAAAAAGAAATTCTAGTATTTTTTTGAAAACCATTTGAAAAGTAAGGGGTGAAAAAAAATCATTTTTTTTCTTAGGGTCATATTCAGCTTGAATAATGGAATAAAATAAGGCGAAAGGCCTCTGTGAGAACCTTTTGAATCACTCCGCTACTTGTACTTGATTCAAAAGATTCTTTTCTTAGCGGTTAAAATGAAGTTTTCTTATGTTATGTATATAGCATGCTGTCCTATGTTTGTATTTGTTATGCTTTTTCATTCAATTTCTTATGTTATGTATTTTTTCATTCAATTCGATGTTAATCGAAATGAACCATAGCTATGTAAACCTATTCCTAATAGATTGACCCCAAAATAGCATATCCAAATTATAAGAAAGCCCGCGGAAGCCACAATTGCAGAATTTACACCTTCCAAATTTGGATTTGTTCGGGTATGTAAATAAATCGCGAATATGGTCCAAGTAATAAATGCCCAAGTTTCCTTGGGATCCCAATTCCAATATGATCCCCATGCCTCATTAGCCCATACTGCTCCCGAAAGAATCCCTATGGTTAAAAAGAGAAACCCGAGACTAATAATACGATAACTCCAATAATCCAATTGTTGAACCAATTGATACCTGTAATAATTTCGAGAATAAATAAAATAAGTGTTTAGTAAAACATTCTTTCTCTCATTCAGGTATTTAATTTCCCCAAAGGAAAATGCCGTATTTAATAAAATATTGCTTTTGCTAAAAATCTTTATGACTTTTCGAAATGTAATGACTAGAAGGGCTACTGATAATAATGATCCACATAAAAGAGCTGCATAGCTGAATACCATCATACTTACGTGCATCATTAACCACTGGGATTGGAGAGCAGGTACTAATAGTGCGGATTGATGCATTTTGGTTAAAAGACCCGAAGTAACAAAGCCTTGGGTAAAAATAGCACTTGATGCGGTTATTGCACTTAAAGCATTTTTATGCTTTTTAAAATGAAAATAGGAAACCATATGAATAACGGAGAAACTCCATGAAAGAAAGATTAATGATTCATATAAATTACTTAAAGGAAAATTCCCCGAATAAATCCAACGAGTGACTAATAATCCTGTTATACAGAAAAGGGTAGCTATCATACCCCTTTCTGATGAATCATATAGTCCTACAACTTCATCGACTAATAAAGTTAAAAAATGAATTGTAATTACAATTGAAACGACCGAAAAGGATATATGAGTTAATATATGTTCTAAAATTGAAAAAATCATAAAATAAAGATTATGAAAAAAGGAGAAGGTTTCTCGATTATTATTATATGAAATGGAAATTTGGAATTTTTTATTTATTATAGTACTTATATTATACCTTTTTTATAAGACGCTATGCCACTACTCGGACTCGAACCGAGATGCTCTAGCACTGCTTCCTAAGAATAGCGTGTCTACCGATTTTATAAGACGCTATGCCGCTACTCGGACTCGAACCGAGATGCTCTAGCACTGCTTCCTAAGAGCAGCGTGTCTACCAATTTCACCATAGCGGCTTGCTCAAAATAATAATAACTCATGTTTTATTCATATTCAACCGTCGAGATTGAATGAAGGGGTCAATCCAATGCAATATTGATTTTGTAGGAAGCTTTCAAATTGATGAATAAAAACTCGTTTAATTTCATTTCAATAGAAGTTGGAGGGTTAAAAAAAGAATCTTTATTATCCTTTTATTTTATTTAATTAATAATTTCTAGTTTCTAAAGTAAAGTAACAAGAACGGAAGTTTTGTAGTTCCTGTTTTACTAAAATCGAACTTTTTCGTTCTAACTAAACTAAATAGTTGTGACTTCCATTCATGAATAGAGCTCAAAACAAAATGTTCTTTATCATTTCCATTTGTTAATAATTCATTTTATTTACATATAATATGATTTTGATGAATGAATCACTGAATAAAAAAGATGGTTTTGAGTCTCACAATTTAAACATGGCATCTACAGATTTCAAAGGATTTCAAAAAATTTATGTAATTTGCATAGCTTTGGATTGTCGTAAACATGTCTAATGTAAAAAAGTTTTGATTCCTATCATAATAGGGCCATCCTTTAAAAAATGATTTCTAATTTAGAATTCGAAAAAAATGACTTGCTTCATCTTCCCATACAAACATAGGATTTTTTTATCACTTTAAATTAAATTGAGGCATTATTTGTGTATCCACTAAATAGGAAAAGGTCTCTTTCCCAATTGGGTTTATGGGAAGGATATAGAGTAATTCAGAGTAATACTACTTCAGATTCAGAAAGTTACAAAATGAAAATTTCATCAATTAGTTTCAAGAACCCATTGATTTTGACTAAACTAAGGATCTTATATATATATATATCTTCTGCTATAATAATAATAAATACTATATAGATAATAAATACGATATAGAAAATATAGAAAATAGAAATAAAACACTAACAAGTTATTATAACACACAAATAGGCAAATTAATAATATATAATACACAAATAGGAATAGGCGATGGGGAAATAAGAATCCCCCACCCCGAAAAAACAAGAAAAGATGAACTCAACTAATTATTCTTAAATATTAAAACAAAAAGGAGTAAATTACTATATTTATTATTATTCTCATTTTTATTAGAATTTTTTTTTTATTAGAATTAGATTTGATTAAAAATCAGTAGCCAAAATCATTAGTCAAAAACATCAAGTAATTCACTAAATGAATTTTTGAGTAAAGCTGACTCAGATTATTTCAATGTTTTGTTATTTTTTTCCGTAGAAAGAAAACCTTTTGAATCCCCCTCCCCGTAGAAAGAAAAACTTTTTGAATTCCCCATAGAAACAGACTTTGCGAATGAAAAAGCTTTTAACGCTGCCCAATAGGCCTTATTTTTCCAAATATTTTTACAAATAAGCTTTTTTGCTCTAGAAGTACGCTTTTTTGGAACTGCCATTAGAAAAAAAAAAAGTTCTTTAGTGCTATAGTACTATGTGAAAGACATTTTGAAAAATGATCTACCTTTTTTTCTTTATTTCAGTATTTATGTATTTTTTTTTAATTTCATTTCCTCTATATTTTTAGATATTTTTTGATTAGACTATAAAAATAGATTTTCTTTTTTACTAATTTTTGAGTTTAATTTTAATTAATTATATGGAAAAAAATGGAAAGAGGGATCTTGAAGAATTTTTTCTAAAAGATAAACATAAATCTCATTTATTGTAATAGACGACAATCAATAAAATTAGTTCTGCAATAAAAAATGAAAATAAACTCGTTAATAAAATGAGTATAAATGGAAACTAAGTAGTTTTTTTTTTTTATTTTATTGAGTTGAGTCACTAGTGTCAACCTATGATTCATATCAAAATAAAGTACTTTGTTTTGTGGTTTAATTCTTTATTCTTGATCTATATATAGTATCAAAATGATTGTAAGACATAATATAATAATCAAATATGTAATAATTGATATATTCATAACAATCTTACTTACTAAAAACGAAAAACAAAGTAATTTTTTTTTTCACTAGTAAAGTGGTCATATTTTTTGACCACTTTTTTTTATAGGATTTGAATACTTTGTTTTTAATTAGAAATAGTTGAGAAAGATTGAGAATAATTAAAAAGAGAAAATTCTATTTAACCTTGCAATATCTTGATTTTTTTTTTTATTTTTTTGCTCCCTTTATTAAGAATAATAGATAAGAGCCGGTGAATCAGAAAGAAAATGAAAAGATTCATTAAGAAAAAAAGTTTTTATGGAGCATACATATAAATATTCATGGATCGTACCTTTCGTTCCACTTACAATTCCTATTTTAATAGGAGTGGGACTTTTGCTTTTTCCGACGGCAACAAAAAATCTTCGGCGTATGTGGGCTTTTCCGAGTATTTTATTATTAAGTATAGTTATGATTTTTTCGGTCTATCTATCTCTTCAACAAATAAATAGAAATTCTACATATCAATATGTCTGGTCCTGGTCCATCAATAATGATTTATCTTTCGAGTTGGGCTGCTTTCTTGATTCACTTACTTCGATTATGTTAATCTTAATCACTACTGTTGGAATTTTAGTTCTTATTTATAGTGACAATTATATGTCTCATGATCAAGGCTATTTGAGATTTTTTGCTTATCTGAGTTTGTTCAATACTTCAATGTTGGGATTAGTTACTAGTTCTAATTTCATACAAATTTATATTTTTTGGGAATTGGTTGGAATGTGTTCTTATCTATTAATAGGTTTTTGGTTCACACGACCCCTTGCAGCAAATGCTTGTCAAAAAGCATTTGTAAGTAATCGTGTAGGCGATTTTGGATTATTATTAGGAATCTTGGGTCTTTATTGGATAACAGGCAGTTTCGAATTCCAAGATTTGTTGGAACTATTCAATAACTTGATCTTGATTTCTAATAATCAGAGTCATTTCTTATTTCTTACTTTATGTTCCTTTCTTTTATTTTGTGGCGCAGTTGCTAAATCCGCACAATTCCCCCTTCATATATGGTTACCTGATGCTATGGAGGGGCCTACCCCTATTTCGGCTCTTATACATGCTGCTACTATGGTAGCGGCAGGAATTTTTCTTGTAGCCCGCCTTCTTCCTCTTTTTATATTCATACCTTCCATAATGAATCTAATATCTTTAATAGGTATAGTAACAGTATTTTTAGGGGCGACTTTAGCTCTTGCTCAAAAAGATATTAAGAGAGGTTTAGCCTATTCTACAATGTCTCAATTGGGTTATATGATGTTGGCTTTGGGCATGGGATCTTATCGAGCCGCTTTATTTCATTTGATTACTCATGCTTATTCGAAAGCATTGTTGTTTTTAGGATCTGGATCCATTATTCATTCAATGGAAGCTATTGTTGGATATTCTCCATATAAAAGTCAGAATCTTGCTTTTATGGGCGGTTTAAGAAAGCATGTGCCAATTACAAAAACTGCTTTTTTAATGGGAACGCTTTCTCTTTGTGGTATTCCCCCCCTTGCCTGTTTTTGGTCAAAAGATGAAATTATGAATGATAGTTGGGTGTATTCGTCACTTTTTGCATTAATAGCTTGGTCCACAGCTGGATTAACAGCATTTTATATGTTTCGAATCTATTTACTTACTTTTGAGGGACATTTGAGTATTTATTTTCAAAATTACAGTGGAAAAAAAAGTAGCTCATTTTATTCAATAAAATTATGGGGTAAAGAGGAGGAAAAAATGATTAACATTAATTTTCCTTTATTCTATTTATTAACAACCAACAATAACCAACAGACCTCTTTGTTTTGGAAGAAGCCATATAGAATGGGGAGTAAGGTAAAAAACGGGGCTCTTCTTACTATTCCTAATTTTCAGGCTAAAAAGTCTTTTTCTTATCCGCATGAATCGGATAATACTATGCTATTTCCTATCTTTGTATTGGTTTTATTTACTCTCTTTGTTGGAGTTATAGGAATTCCTTTCAATCAACAAGAAATTCATTTAGATATATTATCTAAATTGTTAACTCCATCTATTAATCTTTTACATCAAAATTCGAAAGATTCCGCGGATTGGTATAAATTTTTCACAAGTGCAACTTTTTCAGTTAGTATAGCTTTTTTTGGAATATTTACAGCATCTCTTTTATATAAGCCTTTTTATTCATCTTTACAAAATTTGAACTTATTTAATTCATTTGTGAAAAGGGGACCTAATAGAATAATTTTGGACAAAATAATCAATTTTTTATATGATTGGTCATATAATCGTGCTTATTTAGATACTTTTTATGCCATGTCCTTAAGAAAAGGTATAAGAGGATTATCTGAACTAACTCATTTTTTTGATAGGCAAGCAATTGATGGAATTATAAATGGGTTAGGCATTACTAGTTTTTTAGTAGGAGAAAGTATAAAATCGATAGGGGGAAGTCGCATTTCGTCTTATCTCTTATTCTATTTATTTTATGTCTTGATTTTGATAGTAATTTACTCCTTTTTGTTTTAATATTTAAGAATAATTAGTTGAGTTCATCTTTTCTTGTTTTTTCGGGGTGGGGGATTCTTATTTCCCCATCGCCTATTCCTATTTGTGTATTATATATTATTAATTTGCCTATTTGTGTGTTATAATAACTTGTTAGTGTTTTATTTCTATTTTCTATATTTTCTATATCGTATTTATTATCTATATAGTATTTATTATTATTATAGCAGAAGATATATATATATATAAGATCCTTAGTTTAGTCAAAATCAATGGGTTCTTGAAACTAATTGATGAAATTTTCATTTTGTAACTTTCTGAATCTGAAGTAGTATTACTCTGAATTACTCTATATCCTTCCCATAAACCCAATTGGGAAAGAGACCTTTTCCTATTTAGTGGATACACAAATAATGCCTCAATTTAATTTAAAGTGATAAAAAAATCCTATGTTTGTATGGGAAGATGAAGCAAGTCATTTTTTTCGAATTCTAAATTAGAAATCATTTTTTAAAGGATGGCCCTATTATGATAGGAATCAAAACTTTTTTACATTAGACATGTTTACGACAATCCAAAGCTATGCAAATTACATAAATTTTTTGAAATCCTTTGAAATCTGTAGATGCCATGTTTAAATTGTGAGACTCAAAACCATCTTTTTTATTCAGTGATTCATTCATCAAAATCATATTATATGTAAATAAAATGAATTATTAACAAATGGAAATGATAAAGAACATTTTGTTTTGAGCTCTATTCATGAATGGAAGTCACAACTATTTAGTTTAGTTAGAACGAAAAAGTTCGATTTTAGTAAAACAGGAACTACAAAACTTCCGTTCTTGTTACTTTACTTTAGAAACTAGAAATTATTAATTAAATAAAATAAAAGGATAATAAAGATTCTTTTTTTAACCCTCCAACTTCTATTGAAATGAAATTAAACGAGTTTTTATTCATCAATTTGAAAGCTTCCTACAAAATCAATATTGCATTGGATTGACCCCTTCATTCAATCTCGACGGTTGAATATGAATAAAACATGAGTTATTATTATTTTGAGCAAGCCGCTATGGTGAAATTGGTAGACACGCTGCTCTTAGGAAGCAGTGCTAGAGCATCTCGGTTCGAGTCCGAGTAGCGGCATAGCGTCTTATAAAATCGGTAGACACGCTATTCTTAGGAAGCAGTGCTAGAGCATCTCGGTTCGAGTCCGAGTAGTGGCATAGCGTCTTATAAAAAAGGTATAATATAAGTACTATAATAAATAAAAAATTCCAAATTTCCATTTCATATAATAATAATCGAGAAACCTTCTCCTTTTTTCATAATCTTTATTTTATGATTTTTTCAATTTTAGAACATATATTAACTCATATATCCTTTTCGGTCGTTTCAATTGTAATTACAATTCATTTTTTAACTTTATTAGTCGATGAAGTTGTAGGACTATATGATTCATCAGAAAGGGGTATGATAGCTACCCTTTTCTGTATAACAGGATTATTAGTCACTCGTTGGATTTATTCGGGGAATTTTCCTTTAAGTAATTTATATGAATCATTAATCTTTCTTTCATGGAGTTTCTCCGTTATTCATATGGTTTCCTATTTTCATTTTAAAAAGCATAAAAATGCTTTAAGTGCAATAACCGCATCAAGTGCTATTTTTACCCAAGGCTTTGTTACTTCGGGTCTTTTAACCAAAATGCATCAATCCGCACTATTAGTACCTGCTCTCCAATCCCAGTGGTTAATGATGCACGTAAGTATGATGGTATTCAGCTATGCAGCTCTTTTATGTGGATCATTATTATCAGTAGCCCTTCTAGTCATTACATTTCGAAAAGTCATAAAGATTTTTAGCAAAAGCAATATTTTATTAAATACGGCATTTTCCTTTGGGGAAATTAAATACCTGAATGAGAGAAAGAATGTTTTACTAAACACTTATTTTATTTATTCTCGAAATTATTACAGGTATCAATTGGTTCAACAATTGGATTATTGGAGTTATCGTATTATTAGTCTCGGGTTTCTCTTTTTAACCATAGGGATTCTTTCGGGAGCAGTATGGGCTAATGAGGCATGGGGATCATATTGGAATTGGGATCCCAAGGAAACTTGGGCATTTATTACTTGGACCATATTCGCGATTTATTTACATACCCGAACAAATCCAAATTTGGAAGGTGTAAATTCTGCAATTGTGGCTTCCGCGGGCTTTCTTATAATTTGGATATGCTATTTTGGGGTCAATCTATTAGGAATAGGTTTACATAGCTATGGTTCATTTCGATTAACATCGAATTGAATGAAAAAATACATAACATAAGAAATTGAATGAAAAAGCATAACAAATACAAACATAGGACAGCATGCTATATACATAACATAAGAAAACTTCATTTTAACCGCTAAGAAAAGAATCTTTTGAATCAAGTACAAGTAGCGGAGTGATTCAAAAGGTTCTCACAGAGGCCTTTCGCCTTATTTTATTCCATTATTCAAGCTGAATATGACCCTAAGAAAAAAAATGATTTTTTTTCACCCCTTACTTTTCAAATGGTTTTCAAAAAAATACTAGAATTTCTTTTTTTGATTCTAAGGGGAATCTTGAAAATCATTAGAAAAAAAAGAAAAATACTAGAATAGAATTTCTTTTTTGGATTGTAAAGGGAATCCTTTTGATTTTGCAAATGATTTGAAAAATCGTTTGCAAAATCATTTTAAAGATACTAGAATTTCTTTTTTCATAAAACCTATCTATAAAAATAATTAGCTAGAATAGCTTCGACTTTCTCACCCGATAGTGAGAAAACGAAATCCGGATAAATACCAATACCTATTACGGGTAGAAAGATAGAGATCGAAACAAATAACTCTCTTGGTCCAGAATCAAAAAAATAGGAGTTTGGAGCATTAAATAGCTTGTATCCGTAGAACATTTGACATGACATAGATAATAAATAAATAGGAGTTAATATCATTCCACTTGCCATTACAAAAAGAATGAATATTTTTGGCATTAAAAAAGATTTTTGACTACTAATTATTCCAAAAAAGACTATCAATTCTGCAACAAAACCACTCATGCCCGGTAATGCAAGAGAAGCCATCGATAAGATACTGAACATCGTAAACATTTTTGGAATTGGAAGAGCCATTCCGCCCATTTCGTCGAGATAAACAAGACGTATTCTATCATAACTCGTTCCTGCCAAGAAAAAAAGTGCAGCGCCAATAAATCCATGAGATATTATTTGTAAAAAGGCTCCGTTGAGTCCCGTATCGGTTATAGAGCCAATTCCTATAATTATGAAACCCATATGAGATACAGAGGAATTGGCTATTCTTTTTTTTAAATTACGTTGACCAAGAGATGTTGAAGCTGCATAAATTATTTGCATTGTGCCTACTATCATCAACCAGGGAGAAAATATAGAATGAGCATGGGGTAATAATTCCATATTGATCCGAACTAATCCATATGCTCCCATTTTTAATAAGATTCCGGCTAGAAGCATACAAGTACTATAATGTGCCTCCCCATGGGTGTCTGGTAACCATGTATGTAAGGGTATAATCGGTGATTTGACAGCAAAAGCAATAAGAAATCCAATATAGAATATTATTTCCAGTGCGAGAGGATACGATTGATTAGCTAATGTTTCAAAATTGAATGTTGGGTCATTAGAACCATATAAACCGATACCCAAAACCCCTACTAATAGAAAAATGGAACCTCCCGCAGTGTACAAAATAAACTTTGTAGCTGAATACAGGCGTTTCTTTCCCCCCCACATAGATAGAAGTAGATAAACAGGAATTAATTCTAACTCCCACATGATGAAAAAAAGTAAAAGGTCTCGAGAAGAAAATGATCCTATTTGACCACTGTACATTGCTAACATCAGGAAATGGAATAGTCGGGAATCCCGAGTAACTGGCCAAGCCGCTAAAGTAGCTAAAGTTGTTATAAATCCTGTCAGTAAAATAGGTCCTATAGAAAGTCCATCTATTCCCAATCTCCAGTAAAAATCAAAAAAATTGATCCATTTATAATCTTCCGCCAGCTGGATTAATGGATCGTCCAATTGGAAATGATAACAAAATACATAGGTCATTAGAAGTAGTTCTAAGGTGGATATAGAAATGGTATACCACCTAATTAGCTTATTTCCTCTATGAGGAAGAAAGAAAATTAAAGAGCCCGCAGATATTGGCAAAACTACAATTATTGTTAACCAAGGAAAAGAATTCGTGGTAAAGACAAGATACACTTGGACCAGAAAAACCCGCGCTCGAAAATAGAATCTTTATGATTTTTTTTTCGAGTACGGGTTTTTTCAGTAAAAAAAGAAAATGTATTCAAAATGTATTCAAGTGGGTTTTACGGAACATATCAATAAGCTAGACCCATACTTCGAGTTGTTTCATGCCATAAATAAACTCGAACACTCAAGAAATCCGTTGGACAGGCAGATTCACATCTCTTACAACCAACACAATCTTCTGTTCTTGGGGCGGAAGCAATTTGTTTAGCTTTGCATCCATCCCAAGGTATCATTTCTAACACATCGGTGGGGCACGCTCGGACACATTGGGTACACCCTATGCATGTATCATAAATTTTTACTGAATGTGACATGGGATCTATGAATTTTTGAACGTTATCAAATTTCGATCTAGTAAACTTGTAAATGAATCATATATTTAAACGCCAGATGAATCAACGATTTACCAGAAATTTTCTAATCAATTTACTTCTGGATCAGCTCATGAGAAGTGGCTAAGATACTTTGATTTCTTACGTTTTCATAAATAGAATCTAGATTCTACCATATTCTACATGCTAATTCAAAGTGGTGGATATTCTAATTTTGATTATTATTCCTACTTATTCAATAAAGTCGATTGATTGATACGCGTTGATTTTCTGTTACGATAAATTGACGAAACAATAGCCAATCCAATAGCTGCTTCAGCGGCTGCAATAGCTATAACAAAAATTGAGAAAATATCTCCCTTTAACTGGCGACTATCAAAAAAATCAGAAAATGTTACAAAATTGATATTAACTGCATTCAATATAAGTTCAAGACACATAAGAGCCCTAACCATGTTTCGACTCGTGATTAATCCATAAATACCGATAGAAAATAAATAGGCACTCAAAACAAGTACATGTTCGAGCATCATTGACCAACTCCTTATCAATGTCGGTTCATTTCAATATGAACAATAATTCAACAGATTCGAGATTGACTAGAATAGAACAAGTACGGAACAAAAGAATGTATTGAAAATAGATCAAATAAAAGAATCTCCCTTTTAGACATGAACAGTATTCAAATAGAATTTTTGTGAAATAGGTGGGATAACATAGAAGAAAGTGAAATTTTGATTGTTTGCTGTTGCTAGTTATAATGATTTATTACTGACGAGCCACAGCAATTGCGCCTATCAAACCAACTAAAAGAATTATTGAAATCAGTTCAAATGGAAGAAAAAAATCTGTTGATAAATGAATTCCAATTTGTTGACTATTACTTATCAAATCTTGTTCTATAAGTTGGTTTGATCTTGTAGTCCAAATAATCCCGTACCATGACGTATCGAAAATGGTAGTAATTAGCGAAAGAAGAATACTTGTACAAACCAGTGAAGTAACCCCATCCCCAACGATCGACAGATTCAAATCCTTGTAATATTCTGAACCATTCATGAACATGACAGCAAATATGATTAAAACATTTATGGCTCCTACATAAATAAGGAGCTGGGCAGCGGCTACAAAATGAGAATTTGAAAGAATATAGAATAAGGATATACAAACAAGAACCAATCCCAACGAAAAGGCAGAATAAATTGGATTGGTAAGTAATACTACTCCCAGTCCCCCTAATATAAGACCCGATCCCAGTAAAACTATAAGAAAATCGTGTATTGGTCCAGGCAAATCCATTATATGTAAAATAGGAGATAAATTGAAATGCTTTTCATGATCTTATTGACCCGACCGGGAAAAAAAGAAAGGTTTTTTTGATTTTCATTTTATGATAGGTTCCTAATAATTACGACTCTATTGATAGATTTTTAATAAAAAAGTCGAAATTCTCATCAACCAATGAATTTCTAGTTGAATTTTTCATTATTGGCCAAACAAAGAGAAAGACCTTATCTCATTCTTTTAATTGAAACCAAAACTGAACCTTAAGAATTGGTAATTTCTCTTTATTTAATAGAATAGGGCGGTTACCTACTCAGTTTTTCTTTGAGGCGAATTCCAAATTGTTCGAATTGTATAATCATCAATTACTGATATTGGTAAACGGCCCAAAGCAATTTGATTATAATTCAACTCGTGACGGTCGTAAGTAGAAAGTTCATATTCTTCAGTCATCGATAAACAATTTGTTGGACAATACTCAACACAGTTACCACAAAATATACAAATTCCGAAATCAATACTGTAATTAAGTAATCGTTTTTTTCGAATATCAGTTTCAAATTTCCAATCAACAACAGGCAGATCTATAGGACATACACGAACACATACTTCACAAGCAATACATTTATCAAATTCGAAATGGATTCGGCCGCGGAAACGCTCCAATGTGATTAATTTTTCATAAGGATATTGAATAGTTACAGGCAAACGATTTGCGTGGGATAAGGTAATCATGAAACTTTGACCAATGTACCTTGCTGCTCGTACTGTTTGTTGACCATAATTCATGAACCCAGTTACCATAGGGAACATATCAGGAATCTATATGAATAGTTTTATCTTCGTTTCTTTCTCTTGTTTGAACTTGAACCAAGTCTATTATATTCGTTTGTTATTTACAGTGAAAAAAGTTGAAAAGAGGTTGTTAATAATAGATTACCGAGAGAAATTGGTAAAAGAAATTTCCATCCAAGATTTAAAAGTTGGTCCATTCTTAACCTAGGTAAAGTCCATCTTGTTGTGATAGAAATAAACAAGAACAAATAAGTTTTAGCTAATGTAATAAAGATACCAATTGTAGTTCCAAAAATTTCATCCACTTTATTTATTTCAAATAGCTCAGGAACAAATATGTATGGAATGGAAATATTCCAACCACCCAAGTAAAGAACCGTTACAAATAACGAAGAAAGTAATAGATTTAGATAGGAAGCAACATAAAATAAACCAAATTTAATACCCGAATATTCGGTTTGATAACCTGCTACTAATTCTTCCTCCGCTTCTGGTAAATCAAAGGGTAATCTCTCGCATTCGGCTAGGGCAGAAATTAGAAAAACGATAAATCCTATAGGCTGACGCCACAAATTCCATCCCCAAAAACCATATTTTGACTGCGCCTCAACTATATCAACTGTACTTGAACTGTTAGATAATCATAGTCGGTGATAACATCACTGTTCCCACCGCTATTCCAGAACCGTACATGAGGTTTTCGCCTCATACGGCTCCTCGTGGGTCAAAAAGAAATCTAAGGACCAGATCAGTATTATTTACTATTTAGCTTGCTATGGTTGTAGAATAGAAAGAGTCAAAATCTATTTGAGGGTCCAAAATTATACCAATGGAATTCCGTCTGCTATACTCTAAAATAATAATAAATAAAGGCGCTTCCGAATTGATCTCACCCGTTAATAATTTGACTTTGTTGAGTAATAACTTAATCTTTAAATAAAAAACTCCTTGCAAAAATATCAATAAATAGTTTATTTCAACCCATCATTTTCGATTACGAAAAGGAATTAGACGCTCCATTAGCTAATGAATCATGAGACAAATTATATCTCTCTAAATCTATGCTAAATATATGAAAAAGACGGAATAAAAAAGATTTCTTTTTCTCTTGTTTGTTTTTCGTTCCTATTCTTCTTTCTTATAAAACCGATATAAGAGAAGGGGGCTAAAACTAAAATCAAAAATAAAGGATTATTTCGTTCCTGATAGTCATTGCTTTAATGGGTGGATAGGAGCATACTCTGGATCGGAATCGCGGGAAGTACTGCCTTATCATTTCTACCAATTTAAAGCCCCAATTAGTATTCTTGTTATGTTATGCAGAAATATCTTTTTAGAAAATTTCCATAATCTCCATTACCAATCCTTTGTGCATTTTTGTGTTCCTAATCATCCACTCATTTTTTTGTTCAATCGCCCGTTTCGTTTGATAATACATGTATGGTAGGTAATTCATACAAAGGATAGTGAAAAGGCCATACGGTTGATCTTTTGATTTTGAGCCCGCTTCAAGTTGGGTTGTCTAAAAAACCAGTCTTGGGGTAAAGGACCTCTTCCGCTTATGTTTATTTCCACTTAACTCTTGTCTTGTACATAGGAAATGAGACTCTATTTTTTTTACTGCAAATTGATAAGCTGCTTTCTTTCACTCATATATAACTATCTAATTTACTTTATCAACCAAAAGGATAATAAATAATATCTATTCAATTCGTTCAACTTGTTTTCTAGAGCGAAAGAAAAGAATGAATAGGGAAAAGAAAGAAAAGTTTGTATTTCAACGAATCGCACGTAGAGATATTGATAAAACACATAAAGTTAATGGTATTTCATAACTAATCGATTGAGCAGCAGCTCGTAAACCACCTAAAAAGGAATATTTATTATTTGATCCGTATCCTGACATAAGAAGGCCAACAGGGGCAATACTTGAAATGGCAATCCATAAAAAAATACCGATATTGAGATCAGCTAAAACAAGTTGATAGCTAAAAGGAATTACTAAAAAACTTAGTAAAATTGATATGACTGCTATAGATGGTCCAATACTGAATAAACGGGTATTTCCTCTAGCTGGAAAAAGATTCTCTTTGAAAAGCAGTTTTGTCCCATCTGCTAAAGCTTGAAGAATTCCCAAAGGACCGGCGTATTCAGGCCCAATACGTTGTTGTATTCCTGCGGATATCTTTCTTTCTAACCATACAATTACCAGTACGCCTATTGTGATCCCCAATACAAGAGTCAAAATAGGGACAAAGATCCATACGATTCCATAGACCTCTTTGAAAAATTCCAATCTGGAAAAAGAATTAATATCTTGTACTTCTATTTCTGTTGTATAAACTCTCATTTCAACGATCAACTTCTCCCATAATGATATCTATGCTACCTAGTATCGTCATAATATCAGCCAATTTCATTCCTTTAACTAACTGAGGAAGAATTTGCAAATTGATAAAACCCGGCGGGCGAATTTTCCATCTCCAAGGAAAACAACTTTTGTCCCCTATTAGAAAAATTCCCAATTCTCCCTTTGGGGCTTCAACTCTCACATAAAGTTCTTGCTTCGGCAATTCAAATGTGGGAGAAGGTTTTTTACTAATGAATCGATATTCAAAATCATTCCATTCTGGATCCCTTTCTCTATCAAAGCATCGGATTTCTAAATTCTCATAGGGACCCCCTGGAATTCCTTCCAGGGCCTGTTGAATTATTTTTATGGATTCCGTCATTTCACTGATTCGGACTAAATAACGAGCTAATGAGTCTCCTTCTTTTTGCCACTGGATTTCCCAATCAAATTCGTCGTAACACTCATAATGATCAACTTTACGAAGATCCCATTGTATTCCAGATGCTCGTAGCATCGGTCCGGATAAACCCCAATTTATTGCTTCTTCTCCACTAATAATGCCTACTCCTTCAACTCGTTCTAAAAAAATGGGATTTCGCGTAATAAGCTTTTGATATTCAACAACTCCTGTTAAAAAATAATCGCAGAAATCCAAACATTTATCTATCCAGCCATAAGGCAGATCGGCTGCTATTCCTCCGATACGAAAATAATTATGCATCATTCTCATCCCGGTCGCAGCTTCGAATAGATCATATACTAATTCTCTTTCTCGGAAAATATAGAAAAAAGGGGTCTGTGCGCCAATATCCGCCATAAAAGGTCCAAGCCATAACAGATGAGAAGCTAGACGACTTAACTCCAACATAATGACTCTGATATAGCTCGCTCTTTTAGGCACTTGAATATTTCCCAATTGTTCTGGTCCATTTACGGTTATTGCTTCTGTGAACATAGTAGCTAAATAATCCCAACGTGTTACATAAGGTAAAAATTGTATAATTGTTCGGTTTTCCGCAATTTTTTCCATTCCTCTGTGTAAATAACCTAATATTGGTTCGCAGTCAACAACATTTTCACCGTCTAGGGTAACGATGAGACGAAGAACACCGTGCATTGATGGGTGGTGAGGTCCCATATTGACTATCATAAAGTCTGTTTCTGTAGCTGGTCTATTCATAAGTTTTTCCTCGATTCATTCTTACATGAATTGCTGAAAACGAAAAGAAGTTTATCAAAATTCTCAAGATCCAATAAATGAAAAAACTAAGTCAAAATTTTCAAATTAATGATTTTTTGACTCCCGAATATCCAACTCACTAATTAATTCTTTATAGCGTACTCGATTTTTCTTTGATAAGTAAGACAGCAGCCGTTGACGTTTTCCCAGAATTTTTCGTAGACCTCTCTGAGATGAATAGTCTTTTCTGTGCAATTCAAAATGGGAAGTAAGTCTTCGTATCTTATTGGTGAAACAGATTATTTGAAATTCAACAGACCCCCGCTTTTCTTCTTTTTTTTCTTGAAAAATAACTGAGATGAATGAATTTTTTACCATAAAACAAAATCTTATCCCCTTTTATAATTTCAAATTTTTTGATGTGAATTTTATTGATTAGTAATAATAATATTAGTCATTTTGATATACAGAAGGACCTTAAGTTCATTATAAACTTCCTACTTTTTTTATAAAAAAAATGAATGAACAAAATCTTCTTATCTTTTTTTTGTATTCCTATACAAATAAAATAAGAAGATTTTATTCATTCATTTATAGATCTAATTGATAATATGTATGTCATTAAATTAGTATCCTCTTTCAAGATGGAATGTAAGACAATCCTCGCGTCTATCTATTTGTTTTCATATAGCCGACATATTACCTAATAATATATGTATATATGGCAAAATTAATGTAAATGGACTTGTAACTACCAAATTGTCAACCGTGGTGGATACATATGTATCCTGAGGATACTGAAACGACTGCCATTATTAGTATTAAACCAATATCGATTCATACAAGCTAAATCTTCTAGTCGATAATTGGGCCAAAGAAAGAACTTCATTTGAATTAGTTTCTTTTTCTCGATACCGAGATATTTGCCTCTATTTAAAACTTGACCACAGTTTTTTACCTGATTGCAAAATACTGGATTTCTATGTAGATCATTTATCTCGCTTTTTTTTAAAAAATATAGAATTCGCAATTCTCTACGGCCTTTAGGGGATAAAATAGTTTCAGGAACAAAGAAATCATAATGATTTTTGTCTCTATTTTTAGTCATTTTTTGATGTCTTAAAATGGATTCATCAATTTGATTCTTATCAACATATTCTAGATATTGTGGATTCCTTTGGTATTTATTCTTATGAACCAAAAAAATACCTATGGTTTGATATAGAATCAATTGTCCATCGTTTTTTATAGACAGATAAGCCGGTTCGAGAATCAATACCCCGCCTGTACTTAATTCTTTAAGAGTGCGCCTATTTATAGTCCAAATATCCACAGTCAGTGCTCCCCGTTTAAGATAGGATATAGCAACGTTCTTTGGATTTCTCAATCTAATCAGGAAACAATAGACTTTAATATTATCGATCATTTTTTTATTTACCCTTTCCCTCCTAAATTGAAAATGCAAATACCCTTGTAGGAAGTAATAAAGCTCCATGACTTCGGGGCTCGTGTCGGGCTTTTTTTTTCTACGTTTTTTTTTGTCTGATCTACCTCCATTTTCATCTGATAGAGGATCCCCTTCCCCTTGGTCTAGAAGATCTTTTTCTTCTTGATTTCCATTCTCGAATCTAAGAATTCTTTTTTCATTTGATTCTATCAAAGGGTTCCTTTCAGTAATGTTTTGATTAATGCTTTCATTTCCATTAAAGTTGGAAAGAAGTAATTTTATTGGTATGATCCCCGGTTTAATCTTATATGCATTATATAGTGGCACAAATTCTGGGAAGAACCAAAGTTCTAGTTCTGGATTCAATATAAGACGATTTACTATTTCTTCATTCATTCCCATCCAATCAAAGAAGGGTCTTTTTTTTTTGAATCGGTTGATTTTTTGATTTTTAGAAATTGATAAATAAAAAGGACCTCTCTTAATTTTTTTATTCTTGGTGCCGGTATTGAGCCAGTAATAAAGCTCGACCTTATTATTTCTAAGGCAAAAATCAATCTTACAAAATTTTCTATCTGGAAATTTCTCCTCAGCCATAATATCATTTTCTCCTAGATAATTATAAATAGGTAGCCCACCTGACATATCAAAAAATTTGCGTCTATCTATCTTGTAATTATCAAAAATCTCTTCTTTACTATTTATTTGTAATGGTGATCTATAAATATATGAGTCTTTCTTCTCTTCATAATTAATAGATTTATATGAGAAAAAATCATGTCTATGATGTTTTTTAAAATTAGATGATTTTTGATATTCTTGATTCAGTAATGAATCAGGTTCGAAATCATTTTGTTTTTCATCATGAATGAATCTTTCTTTTTCATATGAGTCCCATTTGTTAAAATCGTTTTTTTGAGTCATACAGTGTTGATTGACTTTATTTCGCCATTTTTCTGGTACTAATTTAAGCCAGCTAATCTGAGATAAATCATATTGATAATGCCCCCTTAACCAGTTTTTCCATTGATTCCTTTCAGAATGCCAAAAGTCTTTATGTCTCAATCCAGAATGAAATATTCCCTCTTTCCGAAAAAAATCCTTTATTTCATTTTTAAGAAAAAGAGATGTTTCATGATATTGAAGGATAGGCTTGAATTTATAGAAGTTAATAACTCGAGTTTGCGATATTTTGTAAAATACATATGCTTGCGAGAAGGAGTTAGAAAAAGTGGTTGAATTCGTATTTTGAATATTATCAAGGGAATTTTTTTTAGTTAAAATAAAGTGAATTTTTTTTTGATTTCTTTTCTTAATTCTTTTTTCAGTTTCTTTCTTATTGGAAATGGATTTTTCGATAATTTTTTTTCTTGATTCAATAAAAAGTTGTGCATTGGTTCTTGCAATATTAATGATACATAGAAAAAAATCTATGTATATTTTTTCCATGAAAAATTTGATAAAAAAAGAAAATTTACGGATTAATCGAGTATTTCTTCTTTTTAATATTTGAGAAAATCTTTTTAATGATTCTAATTTTTTATTAGAATGAATATTTTTTTCTTGAGTTAGAAATCCATTTTTCTTCTCATTTAGAATTCTTTCTAGTTTATTGTTGATTGTGCTTGTTCTCTCAGTCAGATCTTTCATTTTTTTTTCTGTCGGTGAAAAATTTGTGCATTCTGTATATCGAATTTGAATAGGTGATTCACGAATCATCTGATTATTCATTATAGAATCGCCGGTTTTAGTTTCACCCAATTCGTAGTTTTTGATGCTCCATTTTTTTATTATTTCTTTTGATACCTTTCGAAGAAATTTTGCTCGTTCTTTAAAAACATTAAAAACTATAAAAGACTTGTTTTTTAATAATTTTTTCACTTTTTTTTTCAGTTCTTTAAAAATAGGTCCAAAAAACGAGGGCCCTTTTCGTTTTCGAGGGATACCGAAAGGACGGTCAGTTTCCAGTCCAGCAACTGTTAAAAAACAAAAATCATTTTTTTGCGCTTTCTGTGTTTTCGAGGGTTTTAACTTAGATCGGTGCCAAGGTTTCAGGTAAAAAGGAAATAAGATTTTTATCTGCATACCGTCTGTTAACCAGTTTTTTGGAAATTCTTTCTCGGATAATTCAACACCATTATAAGTGCATTTAATATGTATTTCTCGATTCCAATCCTTGAAGTCTTCGGACCATTCGGGAACTTGAAATAATAAAATACGCGCAATATTCTTAGCTATTATTAATGAAGGTAATCGAATATATTTTCGAAAAATTGATTGGCCTACTAAGAAAAAACCTCTTACTGCTTGAGCATATGAAATGTTATCCCAAGTTTCTGCTATTTCTAGTCGTAGTCTTTCTGCGTCTTGGTATTTTTCAACTTTTTTTCTTTCTTTTGTATAATCAGAGATTTGTAATTCTTTGCTTTTTTTACCCATCAAATTTTGAAAAATTCCTTTCATCCGTCCGAAAATATCAAAAGACAAAAGGCGAATATCAGAAGCCAAAAGGCGTCTGTCTAGTATGGCCAAAAGATAAAAAAGGGGTCTGCCCATTTTGCCAAACAAAGCCAAAAGGCGTCTGTCTATTCTGTCCACAAAAAGAGGGGAATGTGGCTTTGGTTGATAGAGTTGGTAAATAACCATTTTACGCCTTTGGGCACGCA